CGAATGATTATAGATTTTTCATTGGTAGAATGGAAAGAATTGGAGGAAGAGGAACCCACAGGGAATGAATGGGAAGATCGAAAAGTTGGAAGAAGAAAAGATTTTTTGCTTAGACGCATGGAATTGGCTAAGCATTTTATTCGAACAAATATAGAACCAAAATGGATGGTTTTGTGTCTATTACCAGTTCTTCCTCCTGAGTTGAGACCAATCTATCATATAGATGAGGATAAACTAGTGACCTCGGATATTAATGAAATCTATAGAAGAATTATCTATCGGAATAATACTCTTACAGATCTATTAACAACAAGTATAGCTACGCCAGAAGAATTAATAATATCTCAGGAAAAATTGCTACAAGAAGCCGTGGATGCACTTCTTGATAATGGAATCTGCGGACAACCAATGAGGGATGATCATAATAGAATTTACAAGTCGCTTTCAGATGTAATTGAAGGCAAAGAAGGAAGAGTTCGCGAGACTCTGCTTGGTAAACGAGTCGATTATTCAGGGCGGTCAGTGATTGTCGTGGGCCCTTCACTTTCATTACATCGATGTGGATTGCCTCGCGAAATCGCAATAGAACTTTTCCAGGCATTTGTAATTCGCGACCTAATTAGAAAACATCTTGCTTCGAACATAGGAGTTGCTAAGAGTCAAATTCGTAAAAAAAAACCGATTGTATGGGAAATACTTCAGGAAATTCTGCATGACCATCCTGTATTGCTCAATAGAGCGCCTACTCTGCATAGATTAGGCATACAGGCATTCCTCCCCGTTTTAGTGGAAGGGCGTGCTATTTGTTTACATCCATTAGTTTGTAAGGGCTTCAATGCAGACTTTGACGGGGATCAAATGGCTGTTCATGTGCCTTTATCTTTAGAGGCTCAAGCAGAGGCACGTTTACTTATGTTTTCTCATATGAATCTTTTGTCTCCAACTATTGGAGATCCCATTTCTGCACCAACTCAAGATATGCTTAGTGGACTCTATGTCTTAACGAGTGGAAATCGTCGGGGTATTTGTGTAAATAGGTATAATCCATGTAATCGTAGAAACTATCAAAATGAAGATCATAACTATAAGTATAAAAAAAAAAAAGAACCCTTTTTTTGTAATGCCTATGATGCAATTGGAGCTTATCGGCAAAAACGAATCAATTTAGGTAGTCCTTTGTGGCTGCGGTGGCGACTAGATCAACGCGTTATTGCTGCAAGAGAAGCTCCTATCGAAATTCACTATGAATCTTTGGGGACCTATTATGAGATTTATGGACACTATCTAATAGTAAGAAGTATAAAAAAAGAAATTCTTTATATATATATTCGAACAACTCTTGGTCATATTTCTCTTTATCGAGAAATAGAAGAAGCCATACAGGGGTTTTGGCAGGGCTGTTGTAATTCTATGCTACCAGCGGGAATTCGAGTCTCGCCGAGTTAACTAGGACTAGAATTGCGGAATTTCTACGTGAATCAAGATCTAGAAAAGGAAGTTTTCCAATCACTAACTCAAACCCATTGTCAAATTCTACTCAGCGCAACGAAATATGGAGGTACTGATGGCAGAACGGCCCACTCAGGTCTTTCACAATAAAGTGATAGACGGAACTGCCATGAAACGACTTATTAGTCGATTTATTGATCACTATGGAATAGGATATACATCACATATCCTGGATCAAGTAAAGACTCTGGGTTTCCGACAAGCTACCGCCGCATCCATTTCATTAGGAATTGATGATCTTTTAACAATACCTTCTAAAAGATGGCTAGTTCAAGACGCTGAACAACAAAGTTTTATTTTGGAAAAACACCATCATTATGGGAATGTACACGCGGTAGAAAAATTACGTCAATCGATCGAGATATGGTATGCCACAAGTGAATATTTGAGAAAAGAAATGACTCCTAATTTTCGGATGACCGATCCTTTTAATCCAGTCCATATAATGTCTTTTTCGGGAGCCAGAGGAAATGCATCTCAGGTACATCAATTAGTAGGTATGAGAGGATTAATGTCGGATCCCCAAGGACAAATGATTGATTTACCCATTCAAAGCAATTTACGCGAAGGACTCTCTTTAACAGAATATATTATTTCTTGCTACGGAGCCCGTAAAGGAGTTGTGGATACCGCTATCCGAACATCAGATGCAGGATATCTCACGCGCAGGCTTGTTGAAGTAGTGCAACACATTGTTGTACGCCGAACAGATTGTGGCACCGTTCGAGGTATTTCTGTAAGTCCTCGAAATGGAATGATGGCGGACAGGATTTTTATCCAAACATTAATTGGCCGTGTATTAGCAGATGATATATATATAGGTTCGCGATGCATTGCTACTAGAAATCAAGATATTGGGGTTGGACTTGTCAATAGATTCATAACTTTTAGAGCACAACCAATCTCTATTCGAACCCCCTTTACTTGTAGGAGTACATCTTGGATTTGTCAATTATGTTATGGCCGGAGTCCAGCTCATGACGACCTGGTCGAATTGGGAGAAGCTGTAGGTATTATTGCAGGTCAATCTATTGGAGAACCGGGCACTCAATTAACATTAAGAACTTTTCATACTGGCGGAGTATTCACAGGGGGTACTGCAGAACATGTGCGAGCCCCTTCTAATGGAAAAATAAAATTCAATGAGGATTTGGTTCATCCGACACGTACACGTCATGGACATCCTGCTTTTCTATGTTCTAGAGACTTGTATGTAACTATTGAGAGTGAAGATATTATACACAATGTGTGTATTCCGCCCAAAAGTTTTCTTTTAGTTCAAAACGATCAATATGTAGAATCAGAACAAGTGATTGCTGAGATTCGCGCAAGAACATCCACTTTGAATTTGAAAGAGAAGGTTCGAAAACATATTTATTCTGACTCAGAGGGCGAAATGCACTGGAATACCGATGTGTACCATGCACCTGAATTTACATATGGTAATATTCATCTCTTACCAAAAACAAGTCATTTATGGATATTATTAGGGGAGCCCTGGAGATCTAGTATAGGCCCCTGTTCGATCCACAAGGATCAAGATCAAATGAACGCTTATTCTCTTTCTGTTAAGCGAAGATATATTTCTAACCCCTCAGTAACTAATAATCAAGTGAGACACAAATTTTTTAGTTCGTATTTTTCTGGTAAAAATCAAAAAGGAGACAGGATTCCTTATTATTCAGAACTTAATCGAATGACATGTACTGGTCGTTGTAATCTCAGATATCCGGGCATTCTCGACGGGAATTCTGATTTATTGGCAAAGAGGCGAAGAAATAGAGTCATCATCCCACTCGACTCGATTCAAGAAGGCGAGAACCAACCAATACCTTCTTCAGGTATCTCAATTGAAATCCCCAGAAATGGTATTCTCCGTAGAAATAGTATTCTTGCTTATTTCGATGATCCTCGATATATAAGAAAGAGCTCGGGACTTACTAAATATGAGACTAGAGAACTGAATTCAATCGTCAACGAAGAGGATTTGATTGAGTATCGAGGAGTCAATGTATTTTGGCCAAAATACCAAAAGGAAGTAAATCCATTTTTTTTTATTCCCGTCGAAGTCCACATTTTGGCCGAATCTTCTTCCATAATGGTACGGCACAATAGTATTATTGGGGTAGATACACAAATCACTTTAAATATAAGAAGTCGGGTAGGCGGATTGGTCCGAGTGAAGAAAAAAGCAGAAAAAATTCAACTGATAATCTTTTCTGGAGATATACATTTTCCTGGAAAGACAAATAAGGCATTCCGATTGATACCACCAGGAGGGGGAAAACAAAATTCCAAAGAATACAAAAAATTGAAAAATTGGCTCTATATCCAACGAATGAAACTTTCCAGGTATGAAAAAAAATATTTTGTTTTGGTTCAACCTGTAGTCCCATATAAAAAAACGGATGGTATAAATTTAGGAAGACTTTTCCCGGCGGATCTCTTGCAGGAAAGTGATAATCTACAACTTCGAGTTGTCAATTATATCCTTTATTACGACCCAATTCTTGAAATTTGGGACACAAGTATTCAATTAGTTCGGACTTGTTTAGTGTTGAATTGGGACCAAGACAAAAAGATCGAAAAGGCCTGTGCTTCCTTTGTTGAAATAAGGACAAATGGTTTGATTAGAGATTTTCTAAGAATCAACTTGGTGAAGTCACCTATTTCATATACCGGAAAAAGGAACGATCTGCCGGGTTCGGGATTGATCGCTGATAATGGATCAGATCGCGCTAATGTCAATCCGTTTTCTTCCATTTATTCCTATTCCAAGGCAAGGATTCAAGAATCCCTTAATCCAAATCAAGGAACTATTCATACATTGTCGAATCGAAATAAGGAATCTCCATCTTTGATCATTTTGTCATCATCCAATTGTTCTCGAATAGGCCCATTCAACGATGTAAAATCTCCCAATGTGATAAAAGAATCAATCAAAAAGGATCCCCTAATTTCAATTAGGAATTCGTTGGGCCCCTTAGGAACAGGCTTTCCAATTTATAATTTCGATTTATTTTCACATTTAATAAGCCATAATCAGATCTTGGTAACTAACTATTTGCAACTTGACAATTTAAAACAGATTTTTAAAATACTTCGATATTATTTACTGGATGAAAATGGTAAAATTTATAATCCCTATTCATGCAGTAACATCATTTTGAATCCATTCAATTTGAATTGGTATTTTCTCCATTACAATTATTGTGAAGAGACATCTACAATCGTTAGTCTTGGGCAGTTTCTTTGTGAAAATGTATGTATAGCCAAAAAAGGACCGCATTTAAAATCAGGTCAAGTTCTAATTATTCAAGTTGACTCTGTGATAATACGATCAGCTAAGCCTTATTTGGCTACTCCAGGAGCAACTGTTCATGGACATTATGGGGAAATCCTTTACGAAGGAGATACATTAGTTACATTTATATATGAAAAATCAAGATCTGGTGATATAACGCAAGGTCTTCCAAAAGTGGAACAGGTGT